CAGCGGAGCGCCCTTAGCTTAAATTGCAATGCAAATTCACGAATTGGACGATCTATCTTTCCGTGTGCATGCGCGGAAGAAAGAAGCTCAACCAGCGGAGATAAGAGATATAGGCAGGCACCGGTTGCAGCTAAGCCGGAAGATAAGGAAGCACATGCAACGTGAAACGGGAGGCATCGACGCCGGGGAAGAGAAGGTTCTTCTCTGATGATCTAAGTCAAGCATTCGTGACACATCGAGACTATATAAACAAGAGATGGAAGCATTCAGAAAGCTTCATGCATACCTGACGCATTTGTGTCCACTCGTGTGGAGCCTTTGCTCACATACGACATTTCTCAAATCCTCAAATCATTGAGTCATACGAATACGAGGAGGGAGTTTACCGAACGGCTTATGGACACTAAAATGGCTCTTCTCTCGAAAATGCTTTAATATACGATAGATAATACTTTCCCAGTCGCCCCGCGGAAGGAGATCTTATGAATGATTGATCGAAATAACCTCGGTTTTGACCGCGTCTCCAAACGACGAAATCCTGCTTACAATGTTTGCAAAATCTCTTGATCCTGCCCCGTGGATGTTCGCTGCCTGTATGGGAAGTATACTCACTATTTGCGTACACTTCCCATACCAGGAGAGGAAGGGAATATCGATCTACTTCTACTATGTTATGTCGACTTGAACTAACCAATTGGACACCTCAAGACTAATCCTTTCTAATAGAAAGGTACCGTGACTCTGACCATGTAACGCCCTTCTTCTATCTTAATAGAAGGAATTCACTTGTATCGGCCAAAAGGGGGCTTCAAGACTAGGACCTTTAATGCGGGGTATTCAGTCCTGTCCTTCATGGACGGATACATGGGCTACAAGAAAATCCGCATGGCACCAGAAGATGAGGATTTCCTTCAGGACACCTAAAGGAATCTCTTACAGAACTCTTTTCCAACTATAGAGAATTCTCAATGACCAGACATTCGGAACATAGCTAAGATGCTGGATGCGAAGAATTGATAACTCGAGAAAGACACTAAAAAAGATATTCCTTATCAAGTGCGAGAACTTATATTAGGCTTAAAGGCACAAAAGATAGGATCCAATCCGAAACAGCAATCGAAGCTCAGCACGCCGTTCATCTTTCTCTACTCTTTTTTCGAGCTACTCCCCAAGCTAAACTACCCTACCTCAAAGACTAGTATGGACTAAAGAAAAGATTTCAGTCGCCAATGAATGCTCTTCACCGTAAGCAGAGAAGGTTTCCACGAATAGTGTTTACAAGCTAAGGTTATTATATTAGAGAGATGCCGCTAGAGGTTCTTAACATAAATAAAATAGAAAGGAAAAGCAAAGAAAGATACGCAAACGAAAACAAAGGCTTTCAACTTCGCGGAGAGCGTGGGTGTATGGGTTAGGTTCTCTGTGCACTATAGGCCTAGTATAGTAGCACCAGCTGGGATCATAAAGCGGATTGGGCTAACGGAAAGGGAGTACGGGAAATGACTTTAATAGAAAAGAAAAGCCCGTCCTATCTTAATCAAAGCATGTGCAAGGGAAATAGCTATTCTTCGTATCTCGAAAGAAATGTATTCATAAAGGATCTCTCCTCAGAAGAGGATGACGCGCATTCTTCTTCACTCTTATTCCCTTGAAAAGAGATGATTCGATAAAAGACTATTCTGTTTTCAGACGATAAGGAAGATACTCAGGTAAGGGCAGAGATTGTAGCTAAGACTGTCTCGACTCCTTGCCTTGCTCAATGCTTCTCCATCAACTGCAGCCGGAATAAGGGCCGGTCTCTTTCATCCCTCTCAACAGCTAGTGTTTCTAGGAGCTCTGGTTCATCCATATGCCTCAGCTAAGGTTGAGTCATAGGCAAGTGCAACTGAACTAGATTCAGTGCCGGTTTTTGTGGGGCGAGTTTATGATTCGGATCCATACCCGGTGGATCGAGTTTACCGAGTACAAGCACAAATAGCTGAGATAGCTGTGGAATAAGCGCCTAGAAGAGAGCTTTCACTGGCTTTTTCTTACTATGAGGATGGATGTAGATAGTTGTCGTCTCTTGGCCAGGGCATTAGCAGAGCAGCTTCCTTTTTTGGGCACTGGACCTAGTTACCGCTCCATGGGAACATGCCGCTAGCCGCTTATCCTTAACTTAACAAGATGGCTCGGAGCAAGCAAAGTCTTACGTTATATACTATAAGCGCAGAAGGAGAGTAAAGACAGAATGAAATAGGTGGAGAGTCACATTTCTTAATAATGCCCAAAAGCCCTATAGCTCTTCGGACTAAGGCGTGACCCTAGGATCTCACAGTGTCGGAATGAGTTTCAAACGAGATAGGGTATCCAGTCGTATTGGCAGGGATCGCTATACCACCTGTCTTTTTTTTAGGCGTACTACTGAAAACAGTAGCATAAGGGATGCTCCCATAGTTGGACTGCTTGCTAACGCGGACTGCTAAACCGAAGCTGTAGTAGAAATCCTTTCTCAATTCTCGTTTTCGAAAAACCAATCGTCCAATGTTGTTAGCCAGTGTACATGAGAAGAGGCTGGAACATCACTTGATGACAGGGTTGATCAAGAGACCGAAGCCAGTGAGTTTGCGTACTCGAGTGATTGGTGAAGAGTACTTCGCTTTGTAAAGAGCATCTTCTTAAGCAAAGTGTTGAGTCCACCGGCCGACTCACCTCGAAATAAAAGCCCTTCCACTCACTCACTCAATGGCCGATTCAACCATCTACGCAATTGACCTCGTTCTCGTCCCGGACGCTTTGAGGCACCGGCACGACCAGCAAGATAGGGCTTTCGTACCCTAGAATCTTAGGGTTAAGCCCAAAGCATACCAGACTAACCCGGTAAAAGGGCAAGGGCGGAAGCCAACGTAATTGGTGAAGCGACGATGGGTAGACGCTGGTATACAGCTAGAAGAACTTTAACCGGATAAGCTTAGCGAGGTCTAAACCTTGGGTTGGGCATAGAAAGATTTACTACGACATAGGGCCGTGTTGGTCGGCAAGGCCTCAGCAATCATGATATTGAAGGATGGGACCTTTTCTCTAATATAGGATTATTCTCAGGGCGAATAGAAGGATTCTCTTTTTCAATCTGACCATACCGCCCTTTCGCTTCCTCTAAGCACCCACCATCTGATTCAAGATGGCTTAGTGGGTCCGTATTAGTAAGGACTTTCAAACCGAATACAACAACTCCACTCAGTCCTTCTGAAGCCGCATACTCGTCGCCTGCTAAGCGTGAGAAGTCCGCTAACCCACCAAACTCTTAACCACTCAACGCAAGCTTTACTTTGAAGTCCGCTCTGATCTTCACTCTTTAACCAAGGCCCCTTTCCTTTACCTAGCATGCCCTCTCTTTCCCCCTTGCCTATACATTTTCTCAAGTTGAGGCGTCTTGGTAGTCATAGCAAAGCTTGCTTTCTCCCAATGAAACAGTGGGTATGTAGCAATGCAAAGAAATCTTTGCCTGGAATGTATCAAATAACTCCTTAACTCAAGACTTTCTAGTTGAATCTTCAGACTTTCTCATTCCTCCGGGTCAGAGGGAATTGCGAGACCTACGCCCTTCTTCCATGAGAGTAGGTAGGTATACTAGAAGCCAAGAAGCTTGTAAACACATTAAACCAACCAGAGAGGGGAAAAACCAAACTTAGGTTCATTCTCAAAGATGCGCAGTTCGATTGGGCTTTTCTCTTCGTGTTGGGAATTCTTCCTTGCCAACAGGGAGTGACCTCGGGTCTCTTCTGCATTTGACCTGAGACTGGGAGTTGAACTCTATTGAATCTAAGCCTCACTCCCTCTTTGAGCATTACAAGGAATTTTGGGCCTAATGACAAGAGTTTCAAGTATGGGTGAAACCATAGGTGAAAGATAGCCTACACACGTTCGGCCTAACTCAAGGTAATGGGCCAAACCTAACGAGTCCAAACAAATTGGATCTTATTCTTATTGTATGACAAAACCACAGATTGGGCTTAATATTCAAGGCCCAGAAAAGGTGGGTTGAATCCAGAAAGCCTTACCGCTCTTATTCCGCAGCCTTTATCACATAGCAGTCGACGCAGAAGAGAGCAGCCCTACAAAATAGTCAAACTTCCTTCCTGTGATGTTAGTATTCGTATTATATACACTGATGTAAGTGGAATCAATCACCTAAATGACATGATTCAACTGCCAGTGAGATTAGGAGCTTCCTGAGAAGAGTAAGTTGAATCATGTAAATAGCATGATTCCTCAGCTGAAGCATTGTTTAAACACTGAAAGAGTGATATTATAATATACCTGAGAAGGAAGAAAGTTGAATCATCCAATTCGCACTCGCTCTAAAAAATAGACTATCCACAGTATAAATAGAGAATCAACAAGAACTGCCATTTGCCAGAAAACTCTTCTTTCGATAAGAAATCCTTACACTCAAAGAGATTTATAAAACAAACAAGGGCTATGGCTGAAGAATTAAAACTACACCAACTTTTCTCTGAAATAGAGAAAGAAGAAAAATTGATAAAGGAGCGCAAGGAACTCCTTATAAGGTTCTGGAAAAAACTTCCAACAGACACTCAACTCAGGGAAGCAGAGCTCAGGCTCAAAGCCCTACAGGAAGAGCAGAATGATCTTGTGAGAGAAATTACACTCAAACATCGAGGTAACGGAAGGGAAGTGAAGGCAACTCAACAGGAGGAATAATAAGATAAGAGGAGCACAGGGAGAAAATGGAAGGAACAAGAGAGAAGAATAAGAATTAGTTTATTTTAGCCAATTGTTAGTTATATTTGAAATGTAGTGCCTGTTCTGTAAGCTCTCTTATAGTTATAGGATCTCCCTTTGTTATTAAAAATAAAATATATATAAAACAAGCAAGGGCTGACGCGACTGACAGCGACGTTAATAGCAGGTCTAATTCCGCGATAAAACTTGGTCAAAGAATTCTGAAAAAAACATGAGTTGGCTTTGACAGTCTCTATAGAATGAATAAAAGCACTGTAAACTATCTGCTTCAAAAAGATAGTTGGTTGAATGAAACAGAAACCCTTTTTTTGGGGGAAATTTCATGTTAGAATTTTCTATTGATGGAGAAAGAGATTATTACCTTACTTAGTGCTTGTTTGTTCCTTGACGCGGAAACTTACTGAGAACACATCTGCCTCAAACCGAACCCTCCCCCTCAACTAAGCTTGTTCTCTGTCCGTGGGTCAGGAAAGTAAGAAGGCTAGCAACCTATTCTACCAGCCTTTATTCTGTCCCCCAAAGGCCTATCTTTGCCAAAGACCAATTGTTTCATTTTAGGTTTCACTGAACAGGGACCTAACATGAAACGTACGGGGCACGTCAAATCGAGTTGCAATCTCCATGCATCCATGCAAAACCCTTCGCATGTCTCACCCATCACCGATACCATACGTTTACACCATACTCAAATCACTGCCAGCTTATCGTTGATGGCTCACGTAAGACCAAGTCGAAACAACCATCTGAGGAGCGCACACCGGCTTTCTTCCTCTGGTCGAGCTATTTCATATCCTCGCTTCATTCTGGCTTCCATTCTTGATTCGTACCTTGGTGCTGCTAAAGTAGTGAATGGACGGTCCCGAGAATCTCTTATTCGTAGGCGAGTCCGAGGAGTTTACCGCCTCGACAGAGGAGTGAAAAGCGAGGAAGAGAGAGAGGACATTCTAAAGATAGTTGTTGAGGAAGCATCTGATTTCTAACTACGAGTCTGTTTTCAAGCTAACCTTTAGCCTATCTGCTGTTACTGCTCTCGTTGCCGGTGTGACAGTATGAGTATGAGGAGACGGTGCTCTCTTTCCTCTTATTTTTGTGTTCATAACCGGTGCTATTGAATCTGCAGTTAAGGAAATATCACCAGTTCTTGGAATAAGAGTTCTGGGACTTTATCGCCCGCCTGTAATAGGGCACTCTGGGAAGATTTTCTGCTTTTTCTCTTCCAACAAGGGATCCTGTTCATCCACTCAAGCGCATTGGATCGTTGGTTAGCGTGGGTGGGCATCTCACTCCCTCAAGTATTTACAATGTCACATTGGGCTTTGGCCGACGAGTGAACCTCTTTTGATAGACGAGCTTAAGCTAGGTTCAGAATAGATAGATGGGTGTGTAGAATGTGATACCTTATTTCGATGCATAGCCCTTTCATAGCCTTCTTTTGGCTACTTAACGCTCTAAAGTAAAGGACAAATTCCTAGGCTTACAGTACTGAGGTCCATATTAGGTAAAGAGAGTAGAAGATAAACTCAAAATGGAAATTATAGAATCCTAGAACCGGATAGAAAGCTCATAAAATCTCTCTTTATGCCATTGATTTACGGGAAGACTTTGATCAGCATGGATAATGACGTAAGGCAAACTTACGGGCAAATGTTAAGTCAAAAGGATGCATTTAGTATAGCGAAACTGAGCCAAGAGTTTTGGCATTTCCTGACATATCCAATTTTATGTTGCTTATTAGCAAAGTGAGATGGTCAAAGACTGAGTTAGAATGGAATTCCTATCAGCTATGGAAGTTCCACTCGGCATAGCCAGGATGGAGCTACTGGAATTGGTATGCCCTGGATAATTACTAAGCCACTGCTCTCCCCATCCGAGAGGAGCAGCAAGAGCTAGCATAGAATTACCAGCTAGCACAGATAATCCGTCCTAAGACTGCGAATATGTCTAAGACTGCTCCAGACCCCGAAAGCCTAGAAGTAAGCAAGAACTCTTAACGATGCAAGGAATAGCTATCGTTTCGTGTCCAAGTCCAAGCACGGGCTGAGACTGACCAACTGAGATGGATAGGCTGGGTCAGCTAGTATTGAATAAGAAAAAAAAGCTTATTCTTATTCCCCCGCTACTTGCCGCTTCGAGTCTCGGAATAGAGCAGAATACCTCGTCGAGTACAAAGCTCAAGCTGTTCCGTCCAAAAAAGAGATGTCTGCCTTCTTGTCCTGCTAAACTTTTTTTAAGAAAGACCTTTAACTGCTAAAGAGCCTTGAAAGTGCGTGAAAACGCGAGTGAATGGTTCTGCCTTCGAACTTGTTGCAGTTGGAGTTGTTGGTAGGGTCTAGCATTCCCGTTCTGAGGAAGATTACCTAGTGTTCTGACTTTTAGATGCTATCCTCTTTTATGGTATGTAGAGGGCTTCTCATAGGTATTGAATAGGTCTTCTCGACAAGGCAGCAGGTAAGGCTGATGTCACTGATCGCTCTACTTTCATTCTGATTGGCTACAATATGCTTTGACCGGAAGGCACCTCTGCCTATGAGCTAGCTTGAAGACGTATTTTGCTAAATCGGCCATGATGATCCAAATATTCCCATGTTTGACAGTTGACCATTACAGATGAGCTAAACAGCATAGATATCTCGCTTTCTTATCGATACTTATTAGTAGCTTAGTAGTTCTCATTCGATCACAAGAATCGTCATCACATGGGGTGAATGTACGGACAACACGTTCAATACTATCGTTTAAATTGATATCCATATTTAATATAATAACAAAAAGAAAGGCGATAGACACTAAACTATGAAACAAAATCTCCAAAACCAATTCTCTTAATTAAGATAAAAAGTATAGAGAGCTCAGCCTAGAAACTACCACCAAAGGAACATACTTTAACTGGCCTATATACCCTTTCTTGCCTCAGACTCTTTTACTTACTTTACTGGTTTTATGGCTTGCGATGAGAATTTCTTGCTTGGCTGTAACAGAACTCCCAAAGAAAGCCCTACTTTTGATTTAGTTCATCCCTTGCTCCTTCTGGCTTGAAAACAGCTCGAGTCTCATCTCTCTAATCATGGAATAAATCTTACCTATCTCTAATCTCTTTTGTCAATCCACTTTCCGGATCGAAAGAACTTTCCAAGAAATTAGCTTACTTACTTTCCCTAGGAAGCAGATGTGAGTTCTGCTTTTTTCCTTTCTCTTTATTTTCTCGTTGAGAAAGAGAAGAGGTTTTTGTGGCCGCTTCTGTCTTTGCTGTTAAATTATCATCTCCTCACTAAACATACGAGAACTAAAGCTATGGGGATGCTAACCCTGTAACATGAAAAGGAATCCTACACTCGTGATACACTGCCAATTGAAGTAATGAGAGGCAGAAGTAAAGCAATTCAAGGGATTTTTTTACCAATGCAACTACATCGGCTTAGGACTTTTTCTCTTCAATTGCATAGCTTGGAACTTTTACGGGATCGAAGGCTGTATTTAACCTTCCCACCTGCAACTACGAAATAGGCTAGCTGACCTAGCAGTGAAAGACGAGTTCTCCGCTCACAGTCAACGCAACGGTCCAGGTCCTAAAACTACCGCCTTTGCAGCTGAATCTATGTCAGCTGGATGTAAAGCAACCTTACTAAAGATAAGATAGAAAAGTAATTAATGGGTCATTAGGATTCTAATAAATATCTTGTGAAGTGGGGAGTCAAAAGACTGCAAGGACGAGGGGGGAGGGCAGCAGACCTATTACTAGCTTGGGAAGGGTAAGACAGAAGAGGAGTTCCGCTTGATCGGCTAGTAGCTCCTCCTCGGAAAAAAGGGTCTTACCGCTGAGGTGAGGCCTAGTAGTTACTGTGAGACTAATTGCTTAATAAGGTGGTGGAGCTAGCCAGCTTCCCTCTCTTAGTTTCACCGGAGAACTTCTTGAAGTCAGGAGACCACGCATAGGCGAACTTTGAACGTTGTCAATGCTGGGCTGGACCCTTTAAAGCACAGGCGCGGCAATGCCGGAAGGTAGGAGTAGCAGCCGGTTGCGGGGCCAAAGAAGAGGTTTCCTCGCCGTTGCCGTTCTTCCCATAAGTGTCATAAATCCAGGAATCACCCTGGCTAGAAAGGGACGGGGACAAGGAATGCAATGCCCTTTGAGGGAGTCAATGTAGACTGTTTGCGACGTGAATCGCCTAGAAGTAGAAGAACTCTTAACGGCACGAAGCTTTGTAAGTGCCTGGCTTGCTTCCCATAGGCTAAAGATGCCTACACTGGCTTAGCTTTTTTCAGTTTGAAGAAAGAGGGTTATGCTGGTTGGGCCATGAGTGACGAGAAGAAATCAACCGCAACGCTTTCTATATCCTTGGGATCCGTGGAATCCAACAGACGATCGATTCTATTTCGAGCCCTCAATCCGTACTTCACTCACTGACTCATGAATCAGTAGTTGGAGCGGGGTAATGTTACGGCGAGGACTCACTGGGCTGGGTAGTTATTAGTTCTTGTTCTTGTCATTCCGGATAGGAACAACTAACTGCCTAGCTACCTAGTTACAAGAAGAGAGCTACGAGCTAATAGTAGAGGAACTAAGAACCGATCTATTAGGAAGTAGGGTCCTAGAAACCCGGATATACCCATCTTAGTAACGAGGGTAAGTACCTATGATTCACTATTTCCCTCGGGGTTCTGTCTTCTTAAGTAGCTTTCCTGTAGGGTTGGCCTAGGGATCCGGTTTTTGGATGGGGATAAGGGGACTGGGGAGATATTATCCCTCGTCCACTTCTCCACTGTCATAAAAAGCCCGAATCAATGCCCGCTAGTCTGTCCAGTTCCTTATAGCTTAAGGGGACACCCGGACAAAACAAAACAAGACCTGGGTTTACATCCACGAGGCAATTCAAACAGGGTTGACCACTCGGGGATAGACTTGGTTCCTCAGAAATGAATAGAATCGAAACGAATAATGTCTCTTAGGAGAATCCTTCCTATTTGTTTACGAGTAGTCAACAAGGGCGTCACAGCTGTCTCAACGATTTGTTGAAGAGTCAGCCTGAACATCAGCATATAGTCCCACCCGCGGGTAAGTAAGGGGTTTTCATACATCGAGCAGTACCGCACACGCAAAGACAAGACCGAATACACATGGAAACGTTCAGAAACTATTCCACGCTCATAAAGATTTGGTTGTTGCTTAGGCACGGCTAGCGGGAAAGAAAGACCTTTATTCTCCCAAAAGGAATCTACAATTAGCTCTATCGATGTCCTCTTCCTTTGGGCAAACAAGTAGATAGCATAGTGTAAGTAGGAATTAAAGATGTTACCGAACTAATCAAAGTAGCTCTGCCAGTTCCCCTAATTCCCAGAGTGAGTAGGAATGAAAGCTCTCCAAATTAGCCTCAGGGCAGTCTCGCATAGGATGAATCGTGCTTTCCTCTGGACCTTTCCCTCGCCCTTTTCTCGTCCTCTGATAAAGCAGCTTTGTAACCCACAAAGCCATTGCCGAACTTGAGTTATATTCTTTCCGGGGGAATAAAGCATGTTTTTCTATCAACTCGAAAACAAGTTAAAGGGACTTTCCCATAACCGGTGAACTATAACTATGCTCTCACGGCCGGGAAGCAATAATCAATAAAGACGGCTAGGATTGAGTTGAACCCGACATCTTGTCTCCCGAAAGTCGGAGCTCACTGGAAATAGATTCAGCTGAACCGATAGGAGAACCAGCCTGGCAAAGTAGCGTAGCAGCGAGATGGCAAGGTTTCGAAGAGCGGGGATCGAGTGACAGAAGTTTTGATCAAGAGAAGGTTAAAGCGAGCTGCTTCATTCCTTTCTCAACCTTGATGCGCAGCAAACCAGAGGTTAATCTTGGGAGAGTAGAGTAGGAAAGTGTTGGATTCTCATCCGTTATAAGACGTCAGAAAGTTAAGTAGAGTGCTTTCAGAGTGAAAGGAGAAGAGTAGCAAGCAAGCTTCAAGCCAATATTTATCAGGCATACCAGCTTGAAATAATAAGACCCGAGCGACCTCTATCAAATATCGATGCTTACGCTCAGCAGTGCCATTCTGCTGTGGAGTGTGAGGACAAGAAAGACGATGTACAATACCATGATCACGAAAAAGAATATAGCAAGTGTGCCGGGAGTGGTCGCAGTTTAATAAGGGCAGCGGGGGACCGCAGTGTAAAACATTCTATCCTAAGGCCGCCTGACGACTGAAATGGTAAGCCGGCGCTTCTTCACTGAGTTTGGTAGGCATCCAGGATAGCCTTTGGAATCCGGGAAGTCAAAGCTCATTGGCTCATCATCATCGATTGCCCGATCAGCCACTTGTCCCAATTTTTTCCTAGGCTTCATTACTTTCGATTACGAATCAACGTGGGATTCGGATAGCATCCTCTGTGGAGCTCATCCATTGCTTTCCAAGGGTTAAAAAACTTAAGCAATTTTGTGACCTCAAGAAAGCGGAACGGCTCTGGCTAAGCTGAATTGGCGTTTCCTTAGGAGCCCAAATAGTGCCTGGGCAAAAGAGGCATTCTGTTTACATTAGAAAGAGTCTACCATCCTCGGTGATACTAATTAGAGCGCCCTGATGACAAGGGAGAGGTGGATCTCCCGGTCCAATAGATACGATTTTAGCATCCAATTCGAGACTCCCAAGTAGTGCTAAAAGTGATGATTCAAAGAAAGGCACACTCTGGGGAGTGGTTATTAGAATTTCATTCACATACCTAGTATAGGAGAAAGATGGAAATACCTGATGAAATTGATGATCCAATTCTATTAAATAGAAATTGAGCAGTATATCTGTTATCAATGAAGAGTGTGGAACAATATCTTCTATAAGATAGGAAACATCCTCTCCCTCATGAAGAACTTGAATATATAGAAATGATTTCAATAATTCCATGATCTCATCATTGGATACTATAGGTTGAAGCATGGTCAAAATACTCTTTTTATTCATTATCTTGAGCGTATTGCTCATATCCAACTTATAAACCCTTGAAACAACAGCCCTTTCTATCGAACAAATATGTTTATAATAATCAGTTGGTAGGACTTTGAAACCAAAGGAAGACGAATGTTGAAGATTCAAATTGAGAATTCTTGTATTTATCACATCGCCTAGTGCCATAAGAACAAGTTGATCTTCCTGATTTGAAATTAAATAACCGTAGACGAATTGATTATCTATCGATAAATGCAGCAACATACATGTATAGCCTGGAATAGGATCTTTATTCTTCTTTAAGACAAGTTGAAATGAAGAAAGAGTATATAGTCTAGTCCTTATTTGATTTTGAATATCTCTCATTCTTGATTCAGTCAAGTTTGAAAACATATCTACTAGACCATAGTAATATTTTTCAATGGTTGATGCAACCTGATCTAAGGAACACTGTGGATGAATAAAACTAGATATAGTAGAAATAATCGTCATTACGAACTTTTTCATTATGCCCTCTTTTATACTCATTGTGCGATTGGAGAAATACCTACAGAAAGTAAGACAACTACAACCAAACCTAAGGTTACACCCAAAATAAGAGTTGGGCTATTATTTGTATTTGGTACTGTGATATCTACAAATGGTTGCTCTTGAGCATAGGCTGTTGCCAGTACTGAAATAGTATTTTCTTCGTTTTGCATCAATGTCAGCTTTTCAAATCCAGGGTGAACATAAGTATCAGGATTATAAAAGAATTGTTCATAATTATCTATTGGCGAGAACAAGGATATTACTGAGCCTGCTCCATCAAGAGGAATGTTTAATCCATCTCCGGGAGCAAAACCATACCATACTGTACAACCAACGCCTACTTGCACCAATATCAAGAAACGTCCATAAAAGCCATAATTATAAGTTATTGCTTCAAGCAAAACACGATTCATCATTAAAGATCCTTTTGCGTGTATTTCAGAGAAACCATTAAACTTGAGGATACCGCGGTTGTAAAGACTATCTTTTGCTAATGTTAGACCCAGGTTATCTCGTAACCCTTTTAAACCATCTATCGTCTCAGGTAATATCAGATCTTTTAATAGAAAATCTCCTTGACCGGGCATAAATCGAAAGCCTAATGATAAAAGATAACTAGCTGAATTAGTAGTCAAATCCGTTACTGTCTTGGGGATATCAATAAATGGTGATTTAGTAAATTCCATAATTTGACGCGTAAGCTCCGAATGCTTCATAGATTTAAATCTATTTATAATACTACTAGTCGACGACGAATACATAATATTTGCCATTGAGAAATTACTACTAGATGATGTTGTACTACTACTTGGTATATTACTAGGACTCTTATCATCTAAACTGAGGTTTCTAATTCTATTCGTGATTTCGAAGACATCAAAATTATCTACTTTTTTCACTGCATTTAAAAATACGTTCCTGTTCAAGTTCTTTTTGATGGACTATTTAAGTGGGAATCAACTTTGGTCTTCTCTACAGAAACCCGTAGATCGTCACGCCATCATTTCTCTACATCCTCATCTATGTCTGTACAATTATTAACTCCGACCTGTGATTCCAGTACAATTTAGGGTTGCAAACCAAAGCGTGCTTTGAGTAAGCTAGTACCATTTGTCGAAGCCAGACATACGGTTTTTTAGGCCGATGAGTGACATAGAGATCTGAACTCTAGTATAGTTTACCCTAAAGTAAGACTAGAGATTGACTTTGTTTACCCTAAAGGGTGGCAATATACTTAATTACTTTTTTAAATTATAAATGAGCCTTTCTTTTTTCTTTTCAAAGAGTATTCTAAGGGCGGTTCCTTAGCTTCACATCTACATCTACTTATAAAACACGTACACACAAGCAAGCTTGAATCCAATCCTGTTTAACTGAGAATGCCGTTCGTTACGTTACTTATAGCCTTTTAACGGCAGCTACACATTGGTCGAGACTCACACGACAGTCGATTTCGTTTAGCTAAGTGGCCTGTAAATCAAGCTCACCCTAACATCTGCTTGAACTCCCGCTCTGATCCATCTCCCACTCCTGGTTCTATCAAACTAGACACGGAATACCTGGAAATGAATAGCTGACTTCAGCAGGCATAGAGACCATAAGCTTTCTCTCCAGTACTTTGTCCACCGATCCTTCTTTCCATGCTCCTATCTATACTGCAGCTTTCACTCTACCAACTGAATCCTCATCTATATTTTGATATGAACCTAAACCAGTAACTGAATCCTTATCTGTCGAGGCTACTAGCTATCGGCCTGTAAGGTATGCGTAGCGAGGTAGCTAATCATACATGTAGAGAATCTTTGACTGGGCTGGGTTATAGCGATGAGAGCAGCGGGGCAAATCCGAGGCGAAGACATGGGCATGTAGAGAGATAAACCACTGGATGGTAGGTGTCATCTGGCCTTGATCCAGAGCCATTCGTTGATCCTGAATCACCTCGTTTAAGCAGCACGAGTTGCACCGCCATCACCAATAGCGGGATAGGCAACTGAAGAGAAAGAAAGCAGCCTAGCCAACTATTTAGTTAGCCCGTTAAACGCTAGAATGCAGAGACCAATCATCATAAAAAGAAGAAGAAGCCGGAAAACCCCCTTTCAAGACAAGGTCTCGTCCTCAATGTCCAGTCTATGGAGCTCAGAACTCGGGTTAACCCGCTACATCTGCTCATCCTCATACTAATCCGTGTTAGGGCGGATATTCACCCTTAGAAGCTTTCGGACAAAGGAACAAGAAAACTCATAACTAGCAGACGTTTCCCGTCCGGTTGGTCGTCAAAGGAGAACTCAAGAACGAAAAAAACCGCCTTTAAGACAAGGTTTACTCTGAGAAAGTATCTATCATGATAATCCGAGATCTACCGTTCTAGGCCACGAAATGGAACGATTGATTGATCGATCGACGGACGGTAGGCGTGGTGGTGCAAGCGTGTATAGGCGTAGTGTAGTGCCAGTGCAGGAGTGTAATCGCAGGCCAAGTGGTATGACCCGATCCGGTTTCTCTTTCCTAACCAAGATGTCCTTTTGTCTGGACAAGGAAAGCTTTAAAGGACTCAAAAGCCAAAGAAAGAGGAAGTTGTTCGTTTATTGCTGTTAAGTAGGACATATTCGTATATAACCGTTAATGCTAACACTCCCATATCTGATATTGTATCCTCTTCAATTCGGAGGATACAACACCAGAGGAGGTTTAGCTGCAATTCACTCAGGAAACAAGCCGGCTGGTTCGCTTTCCTTCACTACAGATTGAGGAGAGAACATCTTAGGTCTACCTCGAAATCGAGGGAATGCGACATCCTGAGGTTAGATCTTTGGTTAAGACTGTAGATGCGCCATCCCTAGCCCCTGGATGGGGCCCCTATTTGGTTTTGCTCATGTCTTTGAAACCGGTGCCTAGTAGTCTCATTAAGGCAGAGCACTTGTGGCATTCACTGGCTATTCGCATTCGCGTGAACATTCATACTAAGTGGCGAAGTGTGATAAAAGGGTCCATCTTGTTCATTCGAAGGGACTGGACTCGGTAATCGCCTATTGCCTGATGTCGAGATTTCCTCCCTTGCTTTAGTTTAGCTTCCTCTAACTCTCACACCGGCAAGATCAGAAAGGGCTCCTACGTTAATAACCTCTTCTGGGCATGCCCCCGAGACTAGTGTCCTTACTGGGGTTCTTGCCCCAACAGCTTATTCGAGAACAGCAAGAGGGCTTTCGAGAGCAGCTACTTCTCTTCCTTCATGCCTCATTTCGGTTAACCAGCTGTATAAGCTTTTCTCCTTGCTTGGAGGGGGCAAGTAGGCCGGGGGTTTGTCCATTGGGATTGGGGAACGGGAAGTAACTAGAGAGAACCAGCGACGCTTGGAAGCAGATTCTTTCTACTGCTCGCCTTGAGCTTTGTTCGGTACATACTATTCGGACTGACTACTTTCCTATTGATTTCTATTGGAAGACGGGAGCGTCTAGCCATTGAATAAGGCATTTAGCAGAACGGGAAGAACGTCAGTTCCTTCGCTTCCAACTCTTAGAAAGAAAGTAAACCAATGCTTTTGCCCAGCCTTAAAGAGAGAAGCCTAATCCAAGAATGCTGAATCCTGGACGGGAGAAGCTGCTAACAAGAGGTTAGCTGCACTTATCAATAGCAGTGGAGTCGCGAAAAGACACCTTTGAAAGCGCTAATTCAATAGCAGTCTTCCAATTAGATAGACTGAATCAATCTTAGTGTGGTTAAGCCTGGCCAGGGTCAGAAGTTGTTCCATCTCGGGGGATCCTTTGCTACCGGGTATTCATTAAAAGAATGCATTTACCTGGGAGGAGAACTTGAATCTAGCTCGAAAGTAAGTAAACTCGTAAATCGAACTCGTTTAGCAAGGGACCTTCTCCCTCTACGATAGTGTATTCCAACTTTCTCTCCCGGTTGTTAAAAGAGGTGGGTCAAAACTTACACTTTCTTTATTGATATATCATAACTCAGAGACTTTACAAGGGATTCATTTGATCATATTGCTAAGTCTTCTGATAGCTCTTTCCTAGTGGTTTTCGTAAGGTCAGAAGAAATGGCTGCCTTTGGAGAACAAGAAAGGGACTAACTCTAAAAAAGGAGGTTGCTCTTCGCTTCTATAAGAGACCCCCAAAATAGCTGGTAAAGGGACAGAGCGACAGATACCAGGCTAAAAAAGCCCTAGTCAAGCACCAAGTCGATCTACAAATAGCTCCTTTATCCACTCATCGTAGGAAGTAGTTTGATCTTTGAATCAAATGTTTATTAACGCTTTGGGTATTTGTATTCAGTTTATTTAACTGCATAGTTGTGTTTTTTATTCAATCGTTTATTACTTCAAACCTGAAACCGGGCAAAGACCTCCTAAGGTGAAACCTTGCCTATTGAGGAGCTGCACCGGGTGAGTTAGCAAGCTTAGGAAAGAATGCTTTAGCTGCTGGGTTGGCCTATCGAAGGACCTAGCAAATGAACTCTTCCGCTCTAAGGACTCATTCAAAACGAGGAGAACTACTCATCGATTTTACCCTAAGGGGAGTTCGATTGAGCCCTTGCCACCTTGAATGGGTAATACCCCGACTAAAAGACTTTCTGTAAAGCCCAATTCAGAGACCAATTAAACGATAGAATGCAGGAATGCACATATCGTAATAGAAGAGTGAGTTTGAGCTCGATCAATTAGAAGATGTGCTGGAGTACCTTCTTGACCCCATAGAGCTTAGCCTAGAGTGAATCAGGTCCTTCTACGGCGATTCCGCGAAGCCGGTAAGTCACAGGAGCGAAGCCTACTTCTGAACGATTGAGAAGGACAAGACCTTTTCTTTTTCTTGCAAGAACCGGTCTTTCTGTTGCTAATCGAATTAGCTCGTACCCCCTGTGCCCAGGGATTCCTGGGGCATGAGTTAAGCATATAGTTGATTGCCCTTTCTTTCGATGTTGCGTTGGTACTTTTTTTTGGAGTCTCTCTCTGTAGGCGTGCAAAACAAGAGAGCCCCTGCTCTTCAGGGCGGTGAGGTGGACAATTCCTTACTCCAGCTTCAGAGGAGCATCTTTGCATGAATCAATACTAACTCTTCAGTCAGCTGACCTTCTTGGAGATTAGAGCAGAAGAACTCCGTAACGGCGGAGAAGGGTTTCGCCTCGAATCCAAACTCTTGTCTTCTCTTAAGATATTTCTAGTTAGGACTTGATCAAGGGATCAAATGACTCCGAAACATAAAGTAAGAAGACCAGAAACCCGTTTGGACTATAAATAATAATAATAATCAGTAAACAGCAAGCAAAGAGATCACTTTCAAAAGCCGCTGGCCCACGGG